GTATTGGATCTCGACAAAGGAAAATGACTCATTTAAAAAATTCTTTTTTTTACTAAAAACCCTTATGGCTTTTCGCAATGTAATGACTAAGAGAGCTACTGATAATAATGATCCACATAAAAGAGCTGCGTAGCCCAATATCATCATACTTACATGCATCATTAACCATTGGGATTGGAGAGCAGGTACTACTATTTCGGATTGATGCATTTCAGTTAAAAGACCCGAAGTAGCAAAGCCTTGGGTAAAAATAGTACTTGGCGCGGTTATTGTGCTTAAATAATTTTTATGTTTTTTAAAATACGGAACCATATGAATAACGGAGAAACTCCATGAAAGAAAAATTAATGATTCATATAAATCACTTAACGGGAAATGTCCCGAATAAATCCAACGAGTGACTAATAAGCCTGTTATACAGAAAAAAGTAGCTATCATGCCTTTTTCTGACGAATCATATAGTCCTACGATTTCATCGACCGATAAGCTTATCAAAAAAATAGTAATTACTATTGAAATGATCGAAAAGGATATATGAGTTAATATATGTTCTAAGGTGGAAAATATCATAAATTTATTTTTATTAAAATGAAAAAGTGGGGTAAACCAATTCTACGGAATTGAAATCAGGAATTGAATTTATTATAGGACTTATTCCATTTCTTTTAGAAGATGCCATGCCGCCACTCGGACTCGAACCGAGATGCTCTAGCACTGCTTCCTAAGAGCAGCGTGTCTACCGATTTCACCATAGCGGCGTACTCGAAATAATAATAATCTATTATTATTTAATCGTCGAGATTGAAGGAGTCAATTAAATTTTTTTTTTTCATTTTCATTCAAAGTGATGAGAAAAAACTCGTTTCGTTTCAATATGGATTGAAGCGTTCCCCATAAAAATCTTTATTATCATTTCATTTTTAAATTTTAAAATTCATTTCTCATTTATCTGATTTTATAAATCGAAGATGCACTTTTTTTATCAATGAACAAAAAAAGTCTTTTTATGGATCACAGTACGGTGTGACATTCAAAATTTTTTTATTTAACTATTTGTAGAGCTTTATATTAACCCTTAGGCCTTAGGTTGGTTTTTCGTCATGTAAAGAATTTTATTTAGGATTTCGAAAACTAATTCGATATTGGACTGAACTGAACATTTTGTCTAAGAAAAAACTTTTTTTGTAATTTTATTATTTATTATGATGATATGACAGATAATTGTACCGATGAGGAAAATAAGAATCCCCACCGGATAAAACATATTCAAAAAAAAGTGAAACCTTGTATCTTTTTTTTTTTTTAAAAAAAAAAAAAAAGTACCATTTTCAGATTAAGATTAGTTAATCGAGTGTTTGACTATTTAATTGTCGTACAAAAAAAACTTTTTGAATTCCCGGTAGAAAGAGACTTCGCTAAGGAAAAAGCTTTCAACGCTGCCCGATATACCTTCTTTTTCCAAATGTTTTTACGAATACGTTTTTTTGATATAGAAGTACTTTTTTTTGGAACTGCCATGAAAAATTTGAAAAAAAGTTATTCATTTCTCTAGTTGAATGTGAAAGACATCTATTGGTCAAACAATTCCATTTTTTCTTTTTTTTATATCTCTGTCTATTTTCGTCGTGCTATATTTATACATGTAACAAAATACACCGAAAAGTTCAAAAAAAACCAATCCTTACCTAACAAATTCCAAATTACTGAAATTACTTTAGTTTTTTATTAGTTGGTCAAACTCAAAAGAAAAGAACGAGTACACATTTTTTGGATTTCAAAATTTGAATTAAACTAGTAGTTAATCAAAGAATACATGATTTTCGAAAAGTTATCTTAGTAATTTCGTCTTTTCTTTTAATTCTATTTCTTCTCCCTGGTATTGAAAGAAAAGTGTGGGATATTCTAGCGTTTTCTACAAAGAAAAAAAAGATCTTTTATTCGAATGGAGTATAATCAGTTCTATCATGAATTAGTTAATGATTATGAATAAACGAACTAATAAAAAAACGAGTTCTTTTTTTTATTGCGCCCGTTTTGGTATGGACCATCCTATTATTTCTATCAAAATAAAGTAATGTATTAACTACTCGATTTTGGTGTAATTATTTGCTCTATGCATATAAATTATCCTAATACGTAATAATAATTGAATTTTTTTCTTCATTTTCATAAAAATTTTACTTAATATTCAATATTAATAAAATGAATTATTGTCTTATTTCATTTTAAATATAAATAGTAACTTGATCATATTCATATCATTTGACCAATTCTAACTTCTTGATTTGAATATTTGAAATATTGGTTAAAGAAGAAAGATTCAGAATAATTAGGAATAGAAAATTCTATTTAAGTATTCCATATCTTGATTTTTTATTGAACCTATAAAAAGATATAAGAGCCGGTGAATTATAAAGAATTAATTAAAAATAAAAAGGTTTTTTTATGGAATATACATATCAATATTCATGGATTATCCCCTTCATTCCACTTCCAGTTCCTATGTTAATAGGAGTGGGACTTCTACTTTTTCCAACGGCAACAAAAAATCTTCGCCGTATGTGGGCTTTTCCTAGTATTTTCTTGTTAAGTATAGTTATGATACTTTCGGTCTATCTATCTATTCAACAAATAAATAGAAGTTTTATCTATCAATATGTATGGTCTTGGACCATTAATAATGATTTTTCTTTCGAGTTCGGTCACTTAATAGATCCACTTACTTCTATTATGTTAATATTAATTACTACTGTTGGAATTTTGGTTCTTTTTTATAGTGACAATTATATGTCTCATGATCAAGGATATTTGAGATTTTTTGCTTATATGAGTTTTTTCAATACTTCCATGTTGGGATTAGTTACTAGTTCGAATTTGATACAAATTTATATTTTTTGGGAATTAGTTGGAATGTGTTCTTATTTATTAATAGGTTTTTGGTTCACACGACCTAGTGCGGCGACTGCTTGTCAAAAAGCGTTTGTAACGAATCGTGTAGGCGATTTTGGTTTATTATTAGGAATTTTAGGTCTTTATTGGATAACCGGTAGTTTTGAATTTCGGGATTTGTTCCAAATATTGAATAACTTGATTTATAATAATGAGGTTCCTTTTTTATTTCTTACTTTGTGTGCCTTTCTTTTATTTGCAGGTGCAGTTGCGAAATCGGCACAATTCCCCCTTCATGTATGGTTACCTGATGCCATGGAAGGACCTACTCCCATTTCGGCTCTTATACATGCCGCTACTATGGTAGCAGCGGGCATTTTTCTTGTAGCTCGACTTCTTCCTCTTTTTATAATCATACCTTACATAATGAATTTCATATCTTTAATAGGTATAATAACAGTATTATTAGGAGCTACTTTAGCTCTTGCTCAAAAAGATATTAAAAGAGGTTTAGCTTATTCTACAATGTCTCAATTGGGTTATATGATGTTAGCTCTAGGTATGGGGTCTTATCGAGCCGCTTTATTTCATTTGATTACTCATGCTTATTCAAAAGCATTGTTGTTTTTAGGATCCGGATCAATTATTCATTCAATGGAAGCTATTGTTGGATATTCTCCAGATAAAAGTCAGAATATGGTTCTTATGGGAGGTTTAAAAAAGCATGTACCAATTACAAAAACTGCTTTTTTAGTAGGTACACTTTCTCTTTGTGGTATTCCCCCCCTTGCTTGTTTTTGGTCCAAAGATGAAATTCTTAATGATAGTTGGTTGTATTCACCTATTTTCGCAATAATAGCTTGGTCCACAGCAGGATTAACCGCATTTTATATGTTTCGAATCTATTTACTTACTTTTGAGGGACATTTCAATGTTCATTTTCAAAATTACAATGGTCAAAAAAGTAGTTCCTGCTATTCAATATCTCTATGGGGAAAAGAAGTGCCAAAAACGATTAAAAATCATTTTTGTTTATTAAGTTTATTAACAATGAATAATAATGAAAGGGCTTCTTTTTTTTCGAATAAGACATATCAAATTGATGGTAATGGAAAAAACAGGATACGCCCTTTTATTACTATTACTAATTTTGTCACTAAAAATACTTTCTCTTATCCTCATGAATCGGACAATACCATGTTATTTTCTATGGTTATATTAGTGCTATTTACTTTGTTTGTTGGGGTCGTAGGAATTCCCTTTGCTTTTAATCAAGAAGAAATTCATTTGGATATATTATCTAAATTGTTAAATCCGTCTATAAACCTTTTACATCCGAATTCAAATAATTCGGTGGATTGGTATGAATTTGTGACAAATGCAAGTTTTTCTGTCAGTATAGCTTTTTTCGGAATATTTATAGCGTCTTTTTTATATAAGCCTATTTATTCATCTTTACAAAATTTGAACTTACTAAATTCGTTTTCTAAAAGGGGTTCTAATAGAATTTTAGGGGACAGAATAAGAAATGGGATATATGATTGGTCATATAATCGTGGTTACATAGATGCTTTTTATACAATATCCTTAACTCAGGGTATAAGAGGACTAGCTGAATTAATTCATTTTTTGGATAGACGACTAATTGATGGAATTACGAATGGTTTCGGTCTTACAAGTTTCTTTTTCGGAGAAGGTATCAAATATGTAGGGGGCGGTCGCATCTCTTCTTATCTCTTATTGTATTTATTGTTTGTATTAATTTTTTTATTAATTTATTCCTTTTTTTTTTATTTGAATTTTTTATAAGTTCTATTTTTTTTTTCAACAAAAAAAAGGAAATTCTTATTCGATTTAATAGTCTTATTCTATTTAATAGTTGGAATAATTAATTTCTTATTTAATAATTAATATTTAATTTCTTATTTCAAATTTCTTTCAAATTTCTTTTCAAATTTCTTATTTATTATTTTTTTTTATTTTTGTTTTTCAAACCATAAAAAAAATGGATCTTCTTTCAATTTAAATATTTCTAACTTCGAATTCTCTTTATTTTTATTCCTATCCATATAAGAAGTTTTATAAACTTGGCTATCTTTATAGAATGTCTC